ATGCAACGATGATTATTTTCTACAAACCATAAAGACATTGGTACATTATATTTTATTTTAGGGGCTTGAGCAGGAATAGTGGGCACATCATTAAGTTTAATTATCCGTGCTGAACTTAGTCAACCAGGAAGCCTTATTGGAAACGACCAAATTTATAATGTAGTAGTTACTGCTCATGCTTTTGTAATAATTTTCTTCATAGTTATACCTATTATAATTGGTGGATTTGGAAATTGACTTCTACCTCTTATATTAGGAGCTCCAGATATAGCCTTTCCCCGAATAAATAATATAAGATTTTGATTATTACCTCCATCTTTAACTTTGCTATTAATAAGGGGTATAGTAGAAAGAGGAATTGGAACAGGATGAACTGTTTACCCTCCTCTAGCAGCTGCTATCGCCCATGCTGGCGCTTCAGTAGACATAGGAATTTTTTCTCTACATTTAGCTGGAGTGTCTTCCATTTTAGGAGCAGTCAATTTTATAACAACAGTTATCAATATACGATCTTATGGTATAACTATAGACCAAATACCTTTATTTGTGTGAGCTATCTTCATTACAACTATTTTACTTTTACTTTCCTTACCTGTTTTAGCAGGTGCTATTACTATATTATTAACCGATCGTAATTTAAACACCTCCTTTTTTGACCCTGCCGGAGGAGGAGACCCAATTTTATATCAACATTTATTTTGATTTTTTGGACACCCAGAAGTGTACATCTTAATTATTCCTGCATTTGGCATAGTCTCCCATATTGTAAGTCAAGAATCCGGTAAAAAAGAATCATTTGGGACTTTAGGAATAATTTATGCAATAGCTGCTATTGGCATCTTAGGATTTGTAGTATGAGCCCATCATATATTTACTGTAGGTATAGATGTAGATACCCGAGCTTATTTTACCTCTGCCACTATAATCATTGCTGTACCCACAGGCATTAAAATCTTTAGATGATTAAGAACTTTACATGGAAGTCAATTAAACTTTAGTCCATCCTTATTCTGAGCCCTAGGGTTTATTTTCTTATTTACTGTAGGAGGTCTAACAGGAGTAGTATTAGCAAATTCATCTATTGATATTCTTCTACATGACACTTATTATGTTGTAGCCCATTTCCACTATGTTTTATCCATAGGAGCGGTATTTGGTATTTTTGGAGGTATTGCCCACTGATTCTCTTTATTTACAGGCTTATCCCTTAACTTTAAATGATTAAAAATTCATTTTTTAGTTATATTTATTGGGGTAAATATAACTTTTTTCCCACAACACTTCTTAGGCTTAAATGGTATACCTCGACGATATTCAGACTATCCTGATGTTTACTCTAGCTGAAATATCCTATCTTCTATAGGGTCCATGATTTCATTTGTTGCAGCTCTTAGATTTATAATTATTATTTGAGAATCCTTATCTTCTAATCGCCCAGTAATTTTCCCTCCTTATCTTCCTTCCTCCATTGAATGAAAACATAGTACCCCTCCCGCTGATCATTCTTATATAGAAATTCCATTAATTACTAACTTCTAAAATGACAGAAAGATGTATAGGATTTAAACTCCTACTAGGAAGATTCTCTTCTTTTAGAAACCACAAATGGCAACATGAGCATCCTTAGGGTTTCAAGACAGAGCCTCCCCTTTAATAGAACAATTGATTTTTTTTCATGATCATATTATATTAATCTTGATTCTTATTACCACCTTCGTAAGATTTTTACTATCAGCTCTTTTTCTAAATACATATATTAATCGATATATATTAGAAAACCAAACTATTGAATTAATTTGGACAACAATCCCAGCACTTATTTTAATTTTCATTGCGCTTCCATCCCTTCGTTTACTTTACCTTCTAGACGAAGTTAATTACCCTATAATTACTCTTAAAACAATTGGCCATCAATGATATTGAAGATACGAATATTCAGATTTTCTTCAATTAGAATTTGATTCCTACATAATACCTATTGATAATTTAACTCCCTCAAATTTTCGTCTCCTAGATGTCGATAATCGAACTATTCTCCCAATAAACACACAAATTCGTATTTTAATCACTGCAGCAGATGTAATTCATTCCTGAACAATTCCATCTTTAGGTGTAAAAGTAGATGCTGTGCCTGGACGTCTAAACCAAACAAGATTTTTAATTAACCGGCCTGGTCTATATCTTGGACAATGCTCAGAAATTTGTGGAGCAAATCATAGGTTTATACCAATTATAATTGAAAGAATTTCAATTAACTCATTTCTAAATTGGGTCTCCTCTTCAATTGAAAAATCACCCGATGACTGAAAATAAGTATAGGTCTTTTAAACCTATTATAGTAATGCCTACTTCTGGTGGTCAAAAGAAGTTAGTTAAGTTTTATAACATATATTTGTCATATTTAAATTATCTTTTAAGATACTTCTTAATGCCTCAAATGTCTCCTCTCTTCTGATTAAATTTATTAATCTTTTTTCTTATAATTTTAATATTATTTTTAATACTAAACTATTCTATTAAACCATTTAAACCCTTTACTCGGCATTCTCTTGCTAACACTTTTCTAAAACCTTCTTGAAAATTATAGCAAATTTATTCTCAATTTTTGAGCCATCATCAAGAATTTTTAGAATTTCAACTAATTGACTATCTACTTTATTAGGTTTAATATTTTTGCCTTTTATCTATTGAGCTTCCCCCTCCCGCTGATCTTTTTTATGAAGAAAAATTCTCCAAACTCTACATAGAGAATTTAAAGCTTTATTAACCCCATCTCACATTGGGACTTCCACTTTATTTATAAGATTATTTAGAATTATTATATTTAATAATTTTTTAGGTCTTTTACCTTATGTATTTACAAGATCTAGGCATATAGTTATAACCCTTTCATTATCATTACCTTTATGAATTACTCTAATAATTTATGGTTGAATAGCTCACACTAAAAATATATTTGCACATTTAGTACCCCAAGGCACTCCTTTTATACTAATACCATTTATAGTTTTAATTGAAACAATTAGAAATATTATTCGCCCTGGTACTTTAGCTGTTCGATTAGCAGCTAATATAATTGCTGGGCATCTCCTGTTAACTTTATTAGGAAATACTGGACCTTCACTTTCTATATCAATTTTATTAATTTTAATTTTTTCTCAAATTCTTCTTTTAATTTTAGAATCTGCCGTAGCAATTATTCAATCTTATGTATTTGCAATTCTTAGAACTCTTTATACAAGAGAAATTAACTAATGTCATCTTTACATAATCACCATCCTTATCACTTAGTAGATATGAGCCCATGACCTTTAACAGGATCAATTAGAGCTTTAATATTGACAACAGGATTAGTAAAATGATTTCACCAATATAATATAAATCTTTTACTTCTTAGGTTTCTTGCAACTATTCTCACTATAATTCAATGATGACGAGATGTAACTCGTGAAGGTACTTATCAAGGATTACACTCATCTGTAGTTATAGTAGGTCTTCGCTGGGGTATAATTCTCTTTATTTTATCAGAAATTTTATTTTTTTTCTCCTTTTTTTGAGCTTTTTTTCATAGAAGATTATCCCCTAGAGTAGAAATTGGTCTCTATTGGCCTCCTTTAGGTATTCAACCATTCAATCCCTTCCAAATTCCCCTTCTTAATACTACAATTCTTCTCTCATCAGGAGCTACAGTTACATGAGCCCATCATGCTATTATAGAAGCTAATTATTCTCAAGCTATCCAAAGGTTAGCATTAACTATTATTCTAGGTATTTATTTTACCTCCCTTCAAGCTTTTGAATATATAGAAGCAGCATTCGCTATTGCTGACTCTGTTTTTGGCTCTACTTTTTTTGTTGCTACAGGATTTCATGGTCTTCACGTTATTATTGGTACTACATTTCTATTTGTATGTTTTTTTCGTCTTTTTAATTGCCATTTTTCTTCTAATCATCATTTAGGGTTTGAGGCAGCTGCATGATACTGACACTTTGTAGATGTCGTTTGATTATTCCTTTATATTTTCATTTACTGATGAGGAGGGTAAACTCCTTTAAATTTTCTTAGTATATAAGTACACTTGACTTCCAATCAAAAGGTCTAAAAATTAGAGAAAATAATTTGATTAATACTTCTTATTTCTACATTAACCTTTTTTATTTCTTTTATTATTATAATTTTAGCTTCAACTTTAGCAAAAAAATCTATTACAGATCGAGAAAAAGCCTCCCCTTATGAATGTGGATTTGATCCTAAAGGATCAAGACGTTTGCCCTTTTCACTCCGATTTTTTTTAATTGCTGTTATTTTTTTAATTTTTGATGTTGAAATTACCCTTTTACTTCCTACAGCCTCAATTATTTATATTTCTAATGTGTTTTCCTGATTAATAATTATTATTTTTTTTCTTATTTTACTTCTTCTTGGATTATATTATGAATGACTTCAAGGTGCCTTAGAGTGATCTAAATAGAAACTATAGTCAATATTTATGACATATAATTTGCACTTATAAAGAGTTTAAAACTAGTTTCATCAATTAGAAAGCGAATTTTGCATTTAGTTTCGACCTAAACTTTGACCTATGTCTCTAATTTTAATAGAAACCAAAAAGAGGTAAATCACTGTTAATGATTTAATTGAAATTACATTTCCTATTAATCATGGGAATATTTAAGTAAAAGAGGAAACTTCTAACTTCCTATAAAGCGGTTAAACTCCGTTTATATTCCATAGATGTTTTTATAGTGTAATAATATAACATTTTACTTTTTCATGGTAAAGCTGAAATATAATTTCTAAAAATATCCTTTACCTTTTCTGCGTGTATATAAATAAATAATAATGATCCAGAATACTCTAATATTTCTTTGACACCACAAATCAACATTTTATTTTAAACTATCTGAATTGTCTATAGATATAAATATCTCTTTTGTAACTTCAACACAATATTCTTTATAAATTATATAAACAAATATATAAAAATAACACCACTAGAACCCTTAAAATAAAAATTTTTATATAAATTTTCACTTTATTCATTTGGAATTCATTTAAAATTAAAAATAATTGAGTAATTTTTCAATACAATCCTTGTGGACCAAAGTATTCAAACCAACCCTTGTCCCCCCTACGCTCAACTAACCTTCCAACCTTCATTGTAACTTCCCTATTTTTTATTGATCTTAAAAATGGTATAAACCATATTGAACCTAAAAACCTCACTAAAAAATATTTTTTTAATCTTATTAAACCATTATTTACACTTAATAAATTACAAAAATACCCAATGAATCCCCCAATTAACCTTACAATAAAAATTGAGTTCTTTTCAATTTCTTTTATACAAATTATATATGGCTCTGGAAATAAAAGTCAAGATAAGCCAGCTCCTCCTATAATAGCTCCAAACCCTAATAAAATTATAGAATTAGTTATTAAATCCCTTTCTTTTATATTAATTAATAAATTCAAATTAAAATCTCCACTTAAACTATAAAAAATTAGCCGTATTGTGTATGTAACTGTTAACCCAATAGCTAATATATATAAACATAAAGAAACAAAATTTAACCAACCTATTAGAGCAACTTCTAAAATTATATCCTTTGAATAAAATCCAGCTAAAAAGGGAAATCCACACAAAGCAAAATTACAAACTCTTATATAAACTACTCTTAAAGGCATAAATTTTACTAAACAACCTATAAACCGAATATCTTGATAGTCTCCAACTCTATGAATAAATCCCCCAGCACATATAAATAACAACGCTTTAAATAAAGCATGCCTTAAAAGATGAAAAAAAGCAAGATCAGAAAAACCTAATGCTAAAATTCTTAGTATCACCCCTAATTGACTTAAAGTTGATAGGGCAATAATTTTTTTTAAATCATATTCAAAATTAGCCCCTAACCCAGCCATAAATATCGTCAAACAAGAAATAATTAAAAGCGCTCTCTGAACACAAGAAGATTCCAAAATAGGACTGAATCGAATTAATAAATACACCCCTGCGGTAACAAGAGTAGAAGAATGAACTAACGCTGATACTGGCGTTGGGGCTGCTATAGCAGTAGGTAACCAAGCTGAAAAGGGAATTTGGGCTCTCTTAGTTATAGCAGCTAAAACAATTAAAATTTTAAACCCCGCTCAATTTATCTCTCCTATATCATACACATAATAACAAAAATTTCAACCCCCAACCTTTACTATTAATCCAATTCTTAAAAGAATAGCTACATCACCTACTCGATTTGATAAAACAGTTAATATACCAGCATTTGCTGATTTTTCATTTTGATAATAAATCACAAGAACATAGGATACTAACCCTAATCCATCCCATCCTAATAAAATTCTAATTAAATTAGGCCTTAAAACCATAGCTCCTATTGAAAATACAAATATCAGCACAAGATATATAAAACGATTATAATTTTTTTCTCCTCTTATATATCTTCCCCTATAATAAAGTACTCTTCTAGAAATTAAAAGTACAAAACAAAGAAATAATAAAGAAATTCAATCAAAAATTAAAGTAAAAACAATCGAAGATGAATTCAATCTTAAAATTTCCCATTCAACTACTTCAATTATATTTTCATAAAGTTTTAATACAGCGTACACCCCTCTTCTCAAACAACCAATTATTAAAAAAATTATTCTAATTAAATGTATAGTTACCTTTCACCACATAACTTAATTTTATACACGCTCCTCTTTAACTATTTTAAGCAATTAAATTCTTCTAACTAATTTTCTATTAAGAAGTAAAACATTTAAAGGTACTCAATGTAAAAATAATACTAAATATTCACGTACTTTACCTGAACAACAAGCATATAAAGAATTATAAAACAAACCATGTTGTCTTAACCTATATATATATAACGTATACGCTGCCCTAAAAAAAGAAATAAATATAATTATAATAATCCTTACTTCTCTTCATCTAATTATACCAATAATTAATCTAATTTCACCTACTATATTTAAAGAAGGAGGGGCAGCTATATTTCTAATTCTTAAAATAAACCACCATATGCCTATTCTTGGTATAAAATTCAGTAGTCCTTTTCTTACAAACAACCTTCGTCTTCCTACTCGTTCATAAACTATATTAGCTAACCTAAATAAACCAGAAGAACATAATCCATGGCCCACTATAATTACCACTGCCCCTATTAAACCCCACCAACTAAAAATTATAAACCCACATAATACCAATCCCATATGAACTACAGAAGAATAAGCAATTAATGATTTAATATCCACTTGACGTAAGCACATTAATCTAATAATAAAACCCCCTACTAATCCAATTCTCACCCATACTCTCCTAATCTTTACTCTAATTAATTGAAATATAATTAAAACTCGAAATAAACCATAACCTCCTAATTTTAATAAAATTCCTGCTAAAATTATAGAACCAGCTACTGGAGCTTCAACATGTGCTTTAGGAAGTCACATATGAAATATATACATAGGCAATTTTACCAAAAAAGCTAAAACTACAAATAAATATCAAATACTTATTATATATCTTCTCTCACCTTTTAATTCTCTCACCCCCATAATTAAGCTACCTCCTCTAAAATAAATACACAATAAACAAACTAATAAAGGTAAAGATATCACTAAAGTATAAAAAAGTATATAAATACCTGCTTGAATTCGTTCAGGTTGATAACCTCAACCTAAAATTAAAATTAAAGTAGGAATTAAAGACGCTTCAAATCTAATATAAAAAATTAAATAACTTACAGTAGAAAATGTAATTATAAGAAAAAATAATAAAACTAAATTTACTATAATAAACCTAAAATGAAATTTTTTTCTACCTTTTACTCCCTCTCTTGCTAATAATACTAAAAACCTCACTCAAACTCTTAAAAAAATCATAATATAACTCAAGTAATCTACACCAAATAAATATCCTATGTTATATATATAAAAATCATGAAAACATCTTAGTCTTAAACCTAACGTTATTATCCCTAACCCTAACTGGGTAATTTTCCATTCTTTATGTAATTGAATCAATAAAATTAAAGGAATAAAAACTTTTAACACTCTAATATATTTATTACCCTAAAATAATCCCTTCCATGCCTACGAACAATAAACACTAATAAAGATAATCCTAAAGCTCCCTCACAAACAGCTAAAGTTAAAAAAAATAATACGAAATATGTTTCTATCCCTACACTTGCAACTTGTAAAACTAACAATCAAAATACACCTAATATTATAAACTCTAATCTTAATAAAGAATTTAATAAATGCTTATGATAGCTGATAAAACTTCACAATCCACAAATAATTATAATAAAAGATCTTACAAATCACACTAAATTAAAATTTATCATAAGTTTTAATAGTTTAAAAAAAACTTTGGTCTTGTAAACCAAAAATGAAAATAATTTCTTAAAGCTTCAGAGAAAAATACCTTCATCTTTAATCCCCAAAATTAATATTTTTTCTTTAAACTACTCTCTGATTATTACAATATATACAATTCCCATAATTATTATTTTATCTTTTTTATTTACCCAAATTTCTCATCCTCTCGCAATAGGTATTCTTCTTTTAATTCAAACTGTAGTAATTGCCCTTTCTACTGGATTAGCAACTTATTCATTTTGATTTTCATACACTTTATTCCTTATTTTTTTAGGAGGTATATTAGTTTTATTCATTTATGTAGCTTCTCTTGCATCAAACGAACCTTTTACCTCTTTTCCGCCCTTAATTTACATAGTTATTTTTTTTCTTAGAGAATTATTAATTCTTTTTATAGATCCAATTCTTTTCACTTCTTTTTCTAATTTAGCAAACTCTTCAATTAAAACCTATTCATCTACCGCATATATCACAAGATGGATTTTTAATACCCCTTCTATATACTTTACTTTTTTTATCATTTCATATCTTCTTTTAACGCTTTTAGTTGTAGTTAAAATTATTAATTTATTTAAAGGACCTTTACGTCTAATAAACTAATGGTATTTCCTATCCGTAAATCTCATCCTTTAATAAAAATTGTTAATAACGCTTTAGTAGATATACCCTTACCTAGAAATATTTCTAATTTCTGAAATTTTGGATCCCTCCTAGGCTTATGCTTAATTTTACAAATTATAACAGGCCTTTTTTTAGCCATACATTATATTCCTCATATTGATCTAGCATTTTCAAGAGTAACACATATTTGCCGAGACGTAAATTATGGGTGACTTCTACGTTCTACCCATGCTAATGGAGCATCTTTCTTTTTTCTCTGTCTTTATACTCACGTAGGACGTGGTATATTTTATGGATCCTATATAATTTTTCATACATGAATAGTAGGGGTAATAATTCTACTTTTAGTAATAGCTACGGCATTCCTAGGTTATGTATTACCGTGGGGACAAATATCATTTTGAGGTGCTACAGTAATTACAAATTTATTTTCAGCTATTCCATTTATCGGAATTGACCTTGTTCAATGGATTTGGGGGGGATTTTCAGTAGATAATGCTACTTTAACTCGATTTTTTTCTTTTCATTTTATCCTTCCTTTTATTGTAGCTGCTTTTTCATTAGTCCATATTTTATTTCTTCATCAAGCAGGTGCTAATAATCCCTTAGGAATCTCAACACATATTGATAAAGTACCTTTTCACCCTTATTTCACCTTTAAAGATATTGTTGGATTTATTATTTTAATATTTCTCCTACTTTTCTTATCTCTCTCTTTTCCTTATTTTTTAGGAGATCCTGATAATTTTATTCCAGCCAATCCACTTGTTACTCCCCCTCATATCCAACCCGAATGATATTTCCTCTTTGCATATGCCATTTTACGTTCAATCCCCAATAAATTAGGGGGGGTAATTGCATTAATTTTATCTGTATTAATTATTGTAATTTTACCTTTCTCTCATTTTTCTAAATTTCGAAGATTAATATTTTATCCATTTAATCAAATTTTATTTTGATGGTTAGTCAGGATTATTATACTATTAACTTGAATCGGCGCTCGACCTGTAGAATCTCCTTATATTTTAACCGGTCAAATCTTAACAATTACTTATTTCTCTTTTTATTTACTAAATCCCCTTTTATTAATTTACTGAGATAAAATATTAAAATGGTTATTTAGTTTAAAAAAAACAAATGTTTTGAAAACATTAAATAAATATACATATATTTTAATAACCGTTAATATTTTTAATCTACTGTACAGTTATTTAAAATATTCTTAATTTTTACTATAATTAAATACCTAAATACACTTTATCAATAATAAAATTTATTAATAATTACACTATATTGCTGATATTAAAATATTTATAATATCAATAATTATATACTATAATTTCCTTAAATTATTACTTTTATTATATATTTAAATTTATAACTAATTTATTTATATAAAATAATATTTTAATTATCATATACTAATTTAATTATAAATACAAAAACAAAAAATCTTAAATCCTGAAAAAAATATTAAAAAATTAATGGAAACTGGTAGATACCTTTTTCATGCTAAATATATTAGCTTATCATAACGAAATCGAGGGAGTGTCCCCCGAGCTCAGATAAAAATAAAAGCAATAAAAACACATTTAATGTAAAATAAACCCTCACAAGGATTTCTTCCTAAAAAAACTACAACAAACAAAGCCCTTATAAACAAAATTCTAGCATACTCAGCTATAAAAATTAAAGCAAACCCTCCTCTTCTGTACTCAGTATTAAATCCAGATACTAATTCTGATTCTCCTTCTGAAAAATCAAAAGGAGTTCGATTTGTCTCAGCTAAGCAAGACCTAAATCAAATTAATGCTAAAGGTAAAGAAATCACAACAAATCAAATTTCTTTCTGATATTTATCAAACAATTCAAAATTAAACCCCCCTACTAAAATAATAAATGATAATAAAATTAATGCTAATCTTACTTCATAAGAAATTGTTTGAGCTACAGCCCGTAAACTCCCTAAAAGAGAATATTTACAATTAGAAGACCACCCAGCAACTATTGTAGAATAAACCCCAAATCTTAAACAACATAAAAAAAACAACACTCCTAAATTTAAACTTAATAATCCAATTTTATAAGGAATCACTACCCATATCAATAAAGAAATAAATAAACTAAAAACAGGAGATAAATAATAAGCTAAAAAATTTGAGACAATAGAATGAGTTGGCTCTTTAATAAATAATTTTACAGCATCAGAAAATGGCTGCAATAATCCTATATAACCTACTTTATTTGGTCCCTTACGAATTTGAATATATCTTAACCCTTTACGCTCTAATAGTGTAAGAAACGCTACACCTACTAACACACACACAAGTAATACTACATAATTCACAATTCTAATTAATACTATCACAAAATAATTAGCTTATAATTATTCTACTATTTATAGACTCCCTATATAACTAAATCCTAAATTTAGTGCATTATCTGCCAAAATAGCAAATTAACTAACTTAAAATTATTTCAATTATTTACTCCTTTCGTACTAAAATAACTCTTATAACCTAAAAGATAGAAACCAACCTGGCTCACGCCGGTTTGAACTCAAATCATGTAAAATTTTAAAGGTCGAACAGACCCTCTTGTATAACCGCTCCATTATACAGATATTTTAATTCAACATCGAGGTCGCAATCTTTTTTTTCGATATGAACTCTCAAAAAAAATAACGCTGTTATCCCTAAAGTAACTTAATTCAACAATCTTTAACAAGGATCTATTACTTTTCATTAGTAAATGTTTGATCAATAAGCAGTTAATAAAAGATTTACCTATATCTCCCCAATACAACAAATAATTAAATTAAATCTTTATAATTAAATTTAACTAAAATTTAATCTTAATGTAAAGTTTTATAGGGTCTTATCGTCCCTTTAGAATATTTAAGCCTTTTCACTTAAAAGTTAAATTCAAAATTTTAACATAAAGACAGTACTTCTTTTGTCCAACCATTCATTCAAGATTCCAATTAAGAACCTAATGATTATGCTACCTTTGCACAGTTATAATACTGCGGCCCTTAAATATTAATCAGTGGGCAGGCTAGACTCTTTATAACTCCAAACAGACATGTTTTTGATAAACAGGCAAAGAATTTATTTGCCGAATTCCTTTATGTTACCACTCCATTAATATAAATTACTTACTAGTTTACTCTCTATTCTAACAATAAATTCTACTAATAAAATCATTTTATCTTATTATAATTAATTCTTAATAAATCCCTAATACACTCTTTTATCAAAGCCTTATAAAAATAATCTTATTAAAATTTTTAATTAAAACACTTTACTATCATAGCTATTTCTAAGCTTAGATAAATTCTCATATATTTTATTCAGCTATTCCCAAATAAAAAGCTTTTCCCTTCTATTTTTTTCTTTTATACTATATTATTTATAAAAACTAAATTATATTTATTTCTTAAAGAACTAGATATCATAAAACTCGACTAACATTTCACTTCTAATTTTATATTCCAAACTTTTATACTACAAAAACTTCTTTATAAAATTAGCTATTTTTATTTCGAGATCTTTAATAATATTTAATATAATATAAATCACCCCTAATACACAAGGTACAAAAATAAATTTCTACTTTCTCCTTTATTTATTAATTTCTTCCTTTACAGTACTCTCCCCTATAGCCATTATAATTTTAATTCATTAATAATTACTTTTAATTACCCTAATTAAATTATTTTTCAAATATAATCTCCCTTATTCATATAAATTAGCAAGATAAAAAAATTTAAAGTAACCAACCAATATGATGATTTATTCTAATTAATAAAATACCCTAACTACTTAAATTATTAATTTATTTATTAATATTTAAAATTTTATTAACATAATTTTCAATAAATCTACATATTAATCCTTTATTATAAATATACATATAACGGATTCCCACCATCTCTTAAAAAATCAAAATTTTTTGTGCTTTTACACTAATATATAATAAATTTATTCACTATAATTATTTTTAATATTTTATTCCTGTCCTAAACATATTTTAGCTCCTCCTTACAATATAAACTATAAATTCCTATAATTTAACTCTATCAAATTTATTCTAATTTAATTACTAATTTATATTAATAGAAAAATAATTATTATAAAATCTATACGATAATTTACCCTATAAAACAAAATATTAATTACTTATAATTCCAGGTACACTTTCCAGTACACCTACTATGTTACGACTTATCTCATTAATTAATGAAAGCGACGGGCGATATGTACATAATTTAGAGCTTATATCTCATGAGCTTATTAAACTCACATTATAATCAAATCCACCTTCCTAGGTTTCACTTACAAACCTACTCCGTTTAAATAAATTTTATTGTAATCCATTTAAACTTATTTATAAGCTGCACCTTGATCTAATTTTTTTATCTATTAATTTTAATAATTCTTTCTTTAAAAATTATCTACTAATGATGGTATACAAACTAAAAATAAGTAAGATTTTACGAGGTGTATCGATCAAATTTAAACAGATTCCCCTGACAAGACTAAATTACCGCCAAATTCTTTAAATTTAAAGCAATACCTATTAATAATCTAGCATAAATTTATTAAACTCTAATATAATAGGGTATCTAATCCTAGTTTATCCTTAAAGTTTATTGGCTTCCTTTAAGTAATTTTATATTTATATAATAACAGAATAATTTTACCTATTAATATTTATAAACTAATATTATACTACTAAACAAAAGTAACTCAATACTAATCTTCCTTTACTTAACCTTAAAGTCTAACCGCGAATGCTGGCACAAATATTTTATCAGATTTCTATATTATTACTAACTCACACTTTCATATAATTATTAAATTCCTACACTGAGAATAAAAATAATCATTATACTAATTACATTCACCTAAATACTAATATATAATTAGATTTCTTATTTCTATAAAAAATTTCATGTGATTTTAACAATAACGCAAAGATTTCAAGCCTGAATCATACATATTTATCCACATAAATACACAAACATAAAGTCAAATAATTCTTAATATTTAATTATAAATTTAAGAACCTCACTAGAAAAAAAAAACATTTCTATTTTCTTAGCTTTCAAATACAACAATTTTTATTCTCCCAACATAAACACATTAATTAAATTCCCTAACTATAAATAATTATAATAGGCCTTATTTTTGCTTAATTACACCCCTTATACCCTAAATTTAACTCACCTTAAATTTATAAAAAAATAAATCCCTTAAAGCGCTTAACCAACACCCCTCACTAATTAAAATATTTATTTTTCTTCGCCCCTATTTTAATAGCAGTGCTTCTCCAGTGATATAGTATATAGATCCATAAGTTCATTGAAATAGCCAATATAATTAAAGTTAACCAAAATCTCTGTATCTTTTCATTAAATTTCATTATACTTAATTTCTTTCAATTCTTCAGCTCGCTGAAGATACTCCCACATTGTACATAGTCCACAAATGTAAAATAACAGGTTGAAGCTGCTCAGGAAGAATTCCCATAGCAGCTGCTTCGTCTTTCTCTAAGGGAAAGAGCAGCTGTCTTGTGGGAATTCTTCCTGATAGATATCTCTTTTAATTTTTTAAACTTCAATTATTATAAATTATATTTAATAATTATATAAGATAATTCTAAAAAAAAATTAATAATATTCCTTATAATTAAGTAAATAGGTATCTTTATCGTTAAGTTATTATAATACTTATAATTAAAGTTAAATAAATTATTAACATCATATAAATTACAGATTTTTCTTTATCACTTTTAAATTTTAAGTAATTTATTATTTATTTATAAAATTTATTTAATTATAAATATACATTTATATAATTATCTAATATTATAATATATATATTACATTAATATCTATGTGCACATAAATACATTATAAACATCTAAATGTATATATTACCTCCCAATAAGTATAATCAAAATAAATAAATATATATTTATACGAAAAAAGGTGTAAATTTATATAAAATTTTAACAATTAAATACATGTTTATAATTTTAAGAAACCTATTAATTTTCTACACGCTGCCCCTCCTTCTTTAATTTTAAACCCCTTCGCTGCCTATATTTCCCTATTTCTTAAAATTGCTTTATTTTACCCGTTACTCTTCTCTATTACTTTCTAACCCCTTTAATCTCTATGAATTCTCTAATTCTAATCTCTAAATTTTCTTTTTAAAAATCTAACTCTTGAATCCCTTCCCCCTTATTTATATTTAATCTACCAACAAAAAACTACTATAAACTAATAATACTTACAATCGCATAATCATTCTTAACCACACACGCATAGATTAATTTTATTAGCATATTCAAATTATAAATCTATAAAAGAAATTATCCATTTTCAATAAATTTTAATTTTTACTTATTCAAAGCAAATCGATTCGCACGATAATTTATTTCAACGTAAATGAAACACTATTCTATTTAGTTATACTTTGAAACTTATATCAATAACTACCCTCTCATTCATATCTACACATACACATTTTTTTATGTGTGTATATACTAATTCTTATAATTTTTTATAATAAATAAATCTATAATACTTTATTATAATTTAAAGAAACAATTATTCTCTCCATACTAATTATACAAAACTTTATTATATCCAGATCAATATACAATCTATAATTCCCCTATCTTTATCTTACCTTACTCCCATTAATCTTATATAATATATTACCTACTTATAAACTTCTTCACATAGCAACATAATATATCTTATAAATCCCTAAACAACTCATACAATTAATGTAAATTAATTTTCTATTTCTTCATAAAATTTTATTTAACTTAATTTCTTAAACTTTTAAAGATACCCAAATATAATACCTGTTTAACACACCACTTCTAAAATAAATTATAACTAATATACTTTAAAAGAATTTAATGTATTAATTCAATATTAAAAATAAATAACCACCTATTCAAATTATCACAATAGTATTTTTATATTAACTTTTTATTACAAGCTAATTAATCAACAATTATATCCACAACTCTAAAATAAATAACATTTATCATTAAACAAATAATTAATAATAAATTTATATTTTTATTAAAATCAGTTAATTGTAATTAATTAACTTATAATAATTTATTTCTCCTTATATTTAAATAATTTATATTATAATCTCTTATCATATTATTACTTACAATAGTTAATCATAATATCTAATCATAATACTAATCATAATATTTAATTATAAATTTATATTTATATAAATATATAATAATATGTATACTACTTTCCCTACTTTCTCTAATCTTTTTATATTTATATTTCTTTATTTCCTACATTTTATCTCTCATATATTTTATCTAAATTATAATTCACTTCTTATACCTATTTCTTAAATTTATATTATAAAATTTATAACTAAAAATTAAATTATATAAATATAATTATTAATACCTAAAATTTACTTTTTTACATTAAAATTAATTATATTAACTTCTAACATTTTTATTATTTTATAATTAAAGTAAATATATTTTCAAATTACTATAATATAGTGCCTGAATTTTAAGGATAGCTTTGATAGAGCTAATTATGTGGGACTCCTACCTATATTATTTCATCTCAATTCTATTTATACACTCTTAAATCTCTAATAACCGAAAGATAAGCTAAATCCTAAGCTAATAGGTTCATACCCTATAAATGAATTGTTTTCTCTTTCTAATGATATTTCCTGCTTCAACCCTCTTCTTTTTTTCAACCTTATTATTAGGAATTATAATCTCAATCTCCTCTTTTTCATGATTTAATATTTGAGTCGGATTGGAATTAAATATAATATCTTTTATTCCACTTATTACAATTAAAATAAACTCTTATTTTTCTGAAAGTGCTTTAAAATATTTTCTTATTCAAGCTTTAGGATCAACTTTATTTATTATAGCAAGATGTTTGTTTTTTTCTTTTCCACCTTTAAGTTCATCTCTCATCCTAATATCCCTGTTTTTAAAACTAGGTAGAGCTCCTTTTCATTTTTGATTCCCTAAAGTAATAAGAGGCTTAACCTGACCTCAAACAATTCTTCTTATAACTATTCAAAAAATTGCACCTATAGTTCTCATCTCATACCTCTCTTACTCTTCTACATCACTTCAAATTATTTCTTTCTCAGCTATATTATCAGCCCTAACTGGAGCTTTAGGTGGCTTTAATTCAATACACTTACGAAAAATCATAGCTTTTTCTTCAATTAACCACATATCTTGAATATTAATCAGTCTTTCTATTAGAGATGTATTTTGATATATCTACTTCCTTTTTTACACTCTTATTTCTATTTCTATTGTAGTTTTATTTAATATAACCCAAGCTTTTACACTCTCAGATCTTATAAAATTTAATCAACTAAACTTAATTTATTCTTTACTTATCCCTTTAAATCTCCTTTCCTTAGGAGGACTTCCACCTTTTACTGGATTTATCCCTAAATGAATATTAATTCAATTGTTAATTAATAATAACTTATATTTCCCCTTGTTTTTTTTCCTTTTCTCAGCCCTTATTACCTTATATTTCTACCTTCGAATAACTATTTTTTTCTTTCTCTTATTCAACTCCCTCTCAATTATTAATATAAAACCTAATTTCATTTTTTCATCTTCAGCTCACTCCCCCTTCTTATTTTTTAATTTATTTATATTTTCTTTTCCTTTTATATTCTTTTTTTTCTAAGATTTTAAGTTAAATAAACTAGAAGCCTTCAAAGCTTAAAATAAAACCTTTTTAAATCTTAAGCCTTAGTGTCTACCTACACATCTTTAGATTTGCAATCCAATGTTATTTTTTTATACTATAAAGCCTAATAAAGAAGTTATACTTGTTAATGAATTTACAATTCACCGCTTTAAACTCAGCCACTTTATTTCT